TGATTCTTCCTTCAACTTCGATTGGAATAGATCCACAATAGCTCTGAATTTTTCATATATATAATGGATTATGGATTCAGGTTGTGATTAATCGTTTGATATGTTAGTATGTATACGTAGTACGTATTAGATATATGGGATCATCTTTCGATAGAAGGATTCCAGCTACCAACGTAACGTAGTCAACTCCATTCGTTAGAACAGCTTCCGTTGAGTCTCTGCACCTATCCTTTTTTTATTCTAGTTTTTAAAACCCCTCTTCGTTTTCTCAAAATACAGATTTGGCTCAGGATTGCCCTTTTTTTTTCCAGGGTTTCTCTGAATTTGGAAGTTACCACTTAGCAGGTTTCCATACTAAGGCTCAATTCAATCAAGTCCGTAGCGTCTACCAATTTCGCCATATCCCCCTTTATTTTCATTTTAGACAAGGGCAGGGCCTTGCTCTAATACCATCCACTTCCTTCTTTCATTTATCTTAGAACTGTTGAATTCATTATATAATGATTCCCATATCGAAAAAGTATATGCTGCTATTTTCTTTTTTTTTTGCATCCTCTTTCATCTCTTTTCTATTGTATGAACTATATTTGTTTGAATCCGAAATGATTCTATCATTGATGTACCCGCAATTCAATATAGATAGATATATCCTACATATATATATGTCTCTCCCACTTTTCGTTTTTACAGATCGATTTGAAATACTGAAACGGTCGATATTCATTCTTCTTTTTTTTGTCCTATCTATTCCTTTTCCGAATGAAATCAAAGGACTATTTCATTAGCATTTTGATTGTATCTTTATCCTTAATCTTATTCTTAGGGCCGATCCGCTATAATTTAATATAATTATATTAATATTAATATAAAATATAATTAACTTAAGAGAATTTGCTAGAAATGCTCTAAGAAATAATTCCTTTTTTTTATTTGAAATTATGATTAGAAAAAAAATGGAAATTCTAAATGTTAAAATAAATAGAAAAAAATGTATATATAATGATAGAATTCAAATTCTAATTAGTTATCTATTTATATATTTCTATTATTATATTAGAATAGAATTCATAATTCCATAGTTCATATGGAATTCATAGCTAATAACTAGAATATAGGAGAGTTTCCTGAATTCCTATACATTATTTGTATTTCTGTTATGTGAGCCCGCTTAGCTCAGAGGTTAGAGCATCGCATTTGTAATGTGATGGTCATCGGTTCGATTCCGATAGCCGGCTTTTTCTCTATCGATTTTTTCCAGGATTGATAATCTCTCCCTTTTTTCAATGTGGGGTCACTAATCTATTATGTCGTATTAACTTGATAATTATAAATCAAAAAAGTGGATTAGAGCAATTAGATCTAAACAGAACAAATCATAAAACGGAGCCTTAACTTCCTATATATACAAAAAATCCGGATATCGATACAATTCATTTCATTATACTTTGAAATATTTCAGTAGATTTAGCTTTTCTTTGTTTATCCTTTAGTTCAGTCTTAATTTCGATTTATTTTCTGTAAAATGAAATTTTTTTTTCAAATAAAAAGGAGTTTTTATGTCTCGTTACCGAGGACCTCGTTTCAAAAAAATACGCCGTCTGGGGGCGTTACCGGGATTAACTAGTAAAAGACCCAGATCCGGAATTGATCTTAAAAATCAATTGCGTTCTGGGAAAAGATCGCAATATCGTATTCGTCTAGAAGAAAAACAGAAATTGCGTTTTCATTATGGTCTGACAGAGCGACAATTACTTAAATATGTGCATATCGCTGGAAAAGCCAAAGGGTCAACAGGTCAGGTTTTACTACAACTACTTGAGATGCGTTTAGATAACATCCTTTTTCGATTGGGTATGGCTTCGACCATTCCTGGAGCTAGGCAATTAGTTAACCACAGACATATTTTAGTTAATGGTCGTATAGTGGATATCCCAAGTTATCGTTGCAAACCCCGAGATATTATTACTACGAAGGATAAAGAAAGATCGAAAGTTCTGATTCAAAATTATATTGCTTCATCCCCCCACGAGGAATTACCAAATCATTTGACTATTGACCCATTACAATATAAAGGATTAGTAAATCAAATAATCGATAGTAAATGGATCGGTTTAAAAATAAATGAGTTGTTAGTCGTAGAATATTATTCCCGTCAGACTTGAAACGAAAATAACAAAGAAAGGTTCAGGCGATTATGTCCACCTTTTGCCGAAGTAAATAGATCTAAGGCCCTTTATCCGCGTTTTTTCATTCATGTCCCGCAAATAGGAAATAGGTCATCTGTAGGATTTTTTTTCTTTTTTGCTCTTTCCACTTTGCTCTTTACACGATATTTGTATTTTATGTACCTTACCACAGTAATTAGGAATAGAGAATCTCTATCAAATGCTGTTGGAAGAATGGTATCAATTGTTATTTGATTTGATACATTGCGGTCGGTAACGTCTGTGAATTAACAGAAACGGAAAGAGAGGGATTCGAACCCTCGGTAAACAAAAGCCTACATAGCAGTTCCAATGCTACGCCTTGAACCACTCGGCCATCTCTCCTACATAATCTTATTATTGACCAGAAACCGAGTGAATAGCGAGTCGTTCATATTATTACAGTACAGGTAGGACTGATCAATGATTCTATAGGAATCCAAAATGCATTTCAAATTTATCAACAACAACTTATCTTATCAACTACCCCGTATATCTATTACAAATTCATGAATCGTACCATGGATTTTTCTATCCCATTTCAATATTTTTCATGGGGCGATTATTCTATCCTTTTTCTTCTTTGGATCATAACCAAATCTAAATTTCTCGAGTTATCAGAATCCATATAAAAATAAAGTCCTCGGTTATTCAACTTAGATGAAATAGTAATAGCTACACTAATTTGTATGCTACGAAATTTGGATGAAATCCAATCTGATTCAAAAATATCCTATCTCTTTTTGTCCAAAGGGGGGACAATTTGAGCAGAAGGTCCACATTTTTTTTTTAGAATTAGTGAGTCGTCTGTTTTTATGTTATTTTGTACTACAATTCCTTTGTTTGTGGGATCATTTTCCCCGAGGGATAATGAGAAGAATTCTAGAATGGATTGCTAATTATGCCTAGATCTCGGATAAATGGAAATTTTATTGATAAGACCTCTTCAATTGTAGCCAATATTTTATTACGAATAATTCCGACAACTTTAGGAGAAAAAAAGGCATTTACCTATTACAGGGATGGTGTGATTTGATTCTTTTTTCTTGTTTTTTTTTAGCCCTCACCTCAGTCTTAGTGGTTCGGAATAGAAAGAACAAAATTATTGAAAAAACCTACGCTCGGTGAAGGTAAAGTTTGGAGATAGAACAATTCCTTCTGTCGTGTATCCTCGATTGATCCAGCCTCAGATACTTTATTTAATTGTTTTAGTATTGAACAAAAGGTTACACCTATAGGTTCTTTCTGTATTGCGGGTCCACTAGTACCAATAGGCGGCATAGGGGAAAAACACTACACCTAGGAATCAACAACATGAAAACTTTGTTATAAATTTCCCTTTTCCTTATCGGTATTGGGACTAGCAAGAATGGTTGGGACAACAAACATCCATCTCGTTCGTACTTTGGATACCCGTATAACCATCAAAGATCGTTGAAGTGACTAATTCCTGGAAATAGTAGGCGTTGGGGACAAAGAAATCGTTGGAGTTACCACTTCTATCTAGCACTAATAGGATTGGTGTTAAGAAAAAACCTCTTGCGGGAAGGCTGGCTAGAGATTTCTAGTAAAAATACTAGCTCCTGTCAGTTCATAATGAGAATAGTGAAATTTTGATTCTATGGATTATTCTCCTTAGTATTATGCACAGAAGGGAGGAGCCGTATGAGATGAAAATCTCACGTACGGTTCTGGAACGGAGATTTTTTGAATAAAATGAACGACCGTAACGGATGTCGGCTCAATCCGAAGGAAATTATGCGGAAGCTTTACAGAATTATTATGAAGCTACGCGACCGGAAATTGATCCCTATGATCGAAGTTATATACTCTATAATATAGGCCTTATATACACAAGCAACGGAGAGCATACAAAGGCTTTAGAATATTATTTCCGGGCACTAGAGCGAAACCCATTCTTACCACAAGCTTTTAATAATATGGCTGTGATCTGTCATTACGTGCGACTATCTCCACTATAGAAAGAAGGAAAAAAGATCAAATTGACTAGTCAATACTAGAAAAAAAAATAGGCTTTCTACATATGCATCGTCCAAAGCAACGATTTGTATCAGCTGTAGCAATGAAAGAGACTTTAGAATAAAAAAGAGGAAAAAAAGATACAGCCTACATACTCTATGGATAAAGGATCGAATTGATAAAGAAAGCACCGTAAAGATCAATTATCGAGCTATCGGATCGATACAGTGAAGAACTGCTTACTTATGTGGGATATCAAGTTAGGAATCAACTTATGTAATAGAGTTGATCCACTAAAGTATTGAGCGGCGGTGTAGCATCAGATCCCAAAGATAGTAAGTTCTTTTTTCTTATCGAAAAAAGTCTTTTTCAAAGATTCTATATAAATTTCATATATGAAACCGAGATAGTTACCTTTCAGAAAATTCTAAGGATATAGGGTATATCCATGCTTCATTCTTCTGAAGGTGGGAGAAAAGAGACAACTAATTATTGATCCAAATTAGAATTTGAAACTTATGTAATTAACTTCTTCTGGTTAACCTAAGAAAAAAGAAATGGGATAGATTTATGATAAATCTAATTCAGTTAGCATAGGGTAGATTAAGATGGGACCGCAAAAAGAATGGATTGCGGAGCCGTATGAGGTAGGAAACTCTCTAGTACGGTTCTAAGGAAAGGAACTGACCCGCCTATTCCGACCGGGGAGAACAAGCCATTTTACAGGGGGATTCCGAAATTGCGGAGGCCTGGTCCGATCAAGCTGCCGAATATTGGAAACAAGCTATAGCGCTTACTCCAGGTAATTATATTGAA